GTTGAGTTCTTAAGAATTAGAATATTTTTTCGTCTAAATGGCAAAAACCCATTCCAGTTTTCTGATGATGTTTTTGAAAAATGAAGTTCATTGATCCATCCGCCCGTTGCTCGATAGTTTCTATCGATACTTTCAAAGTTAGAAGAAAGAAGAAATTACTCGATTTCCTAGATGACATACTATCCTCAAATAAGAATAAAACCTTAGTATTTTTTTGTATCTCATCAAAAATGGAAATTTTTTAAGTTTATTGAAGAAGTTCTATTTACTCAATAAACCTCCCTCTCTTTTGTTTGCCCACTATTATATTTTAGAATTTATAATATAAAATTATATATATTATGTAATATATAATATATCTAAAAAAGTACTGATATTATCTTGAAAAATTCAAAACTTAGACTAGTAATCTTTGACGAACAGGATAAATAATCTTTTTTTTCTTTCGACACAAGAAAGAGATGTGGAAAATTCCTTTTCTTGTGTCGAATACTAGGAAGATGAATAATCGTCCCTATAATTTTGTGTTCCACGCATTTATCCGTTCTATTCCCCGCTTACTTATGTCTAGTATCTAGTTTAATTTCATTCAATTAGAATAGAAAACACTATTAATGAATTTTATGACATTGAAATGTGATAATAGTAACATAATAATACCACCCCAATTTGGATTCAAAAAAAGTAAAAAGTCTTCTTCACAATCTACATACTATGACTAGGAATGCGGTACAAGGAATTCCCGACATCTCGTAGAAAACGAGTATAAAAAAGCAAAAGGCTTTTCATAATGTCCATTTTTTATCATAAAGAGTCGTCAAAAAAAAATTTTGTTCTTTTTACGTTATGAGCTCAATGGCGATAAATCCGCGAGTCTAGAAATTCATTTCTGACAATTGAACCTTCTCGAACTGTTTCTTTTTAAGAACCAAAAAGATTTGTGCCAAAATAACAGATGCCAAGAAGAACAAAAGGCCTTGGACACGTAAGGGATCTTGAAGTACTATTTCTGCATCTCCCTGACCAAATCCGCCCACATTAGGATTACTCGTCAACGGTTGATCCAATTTGATAGATTCGCCTTCTGAAACAAGAAGTTCTGGCCCTGGAGGGATAATATCAACCACTTGACGTCCATCCGATGCATCCGCTATGGTTATTTCGTAACCCCCTTTTTCTTTTCGTATTATTTTACCTACTATACCTGCTGATGTAGCATTATAAACTGTATTGTTACTTTTGCTCCCGTCGGGATAAATCTGACCCCTTCCCCTGTTTCCGCCTACGTATATAGGATATTTTAAGAAGTGAACCTCTTTCGTAGTAGCGGGGTCCGGGGAAAGGATAGGAAAGGTGATTTCACTATATTTCTGACCAGGAACGGGGCCTATCACAAGAATATTTTTTTTATTGGGGCGATAGTTCTGAAAAGACAGATTGCCTATCTTTTCTTTCATCTCGGGGGAAATCCGATCGGCAGGAGCTAATTCAAAACCCTCTGGTAAAATAAGAACAGCCCCTACATTCAAAGCACCCTTTTTACCATTAGCAAGAACCTGTTTTAGTTGCATATCATAAGGGATTCGAACAACTGCTTCAAATACAGTATCTGGAAGTACCGTTTGTGGAACTTCAATATCCACGGGCTTATTAGCTAAATGGCAATTGGCACATACAATACGACCAGTCGCTTCTCGTGGATTTTCATAACCTTGCTGCGCAAAAATGGGATATGCACTTGAAATGGATGGCCGAGTTATGATATATATCATGAGCGATACGGAAATGGATCGATTAATTTGTTCCTTTATCCAAGAAAAAGTCTTTCTAGTTTGCATGGTCCAACCATTGAGCCCAAAAATGTCTACAATAAATTTGGTAGGTCGCTAACCTAGTTCCCTATCCGCAATTCTGCTATTTACTGGAATAATTTTACTGGAATAAATAATATTTAATATATAGAATAAATCTTTGGGATGGGTAGAAATAGAAAGAGTAAGTATGATTTTACATGCTTTGCTTCTGTACAACTACAAAGTAAGAAACGTTAGAATTGAATTGGATTAATATCCGTAGATCCTTTTTTAATCATTCATTGAATGATAAATCACTACAAGTGACGGAGAAACACGATTTAAATAACGAAAAATCCAAAATTTAAATAGAGTATCTAGAATGACTGGAAAAGTAGAAACAAGACCAGATATAATTTGATCATTATGAGCAAATCCAAAATCTTTGTAGACAAAGCCAATCATTAGTTCCCAACCATGGGGCGAATGGAATCCGATACATAAATCTGTTAATAAAAGAATCGAAAAAGCTTTTATTGTGTCACTTAAGTTATATAGGAATTCCTGAGCCCAAGAGTTAAGAATAACAAGTTCTTCATTACCCAAAATAGAATAACCGCTTAGAATAACGAAACATATTATATTTGTCGAGAAGTGCAAAATCGTATGAATATGATCCTCATTGTGTATCTTGATTAATTGGAGCGTTTCTTTGTGGATTCCTATACGAAGGTTTTGTAGATGTGTCTCCGAGTATTCCTTGATCATTTCCTCCAAAAGAAGGATTTCTTCCAATTCTATGAAATTTTTTATAATATTCTTTTCTTGAATATCATTCAAAAAAATTTCAGATTGCCTAGTATTCCACCAATAAGTAACCCAAGATTCCAGACTTTTATTAAATGAGAGAGAAATCCACCAGGGCAAAAATACTATAGATGCAAGATATAAAAGAGGGGTGAATGCTTTCTTTTTTGACATTTTTTCATTTCATCTATTAATTTTTAATTTTAATGAACCGACCTCATTAGTTGACTCTACGCCATCCAATATTTCTCTCATGCATGAGTTCTATTACAAAGTATCGAACTTATTAATTATTAATCTATTCACTTTTTTTTATTTGTGATTTCGGAGTTAGTCTTTGAATGTAGAAAGAATACAGAAATAGATTAAGAATCCACTTAGAATTCAAAGAATTAACAAAAAAATATTATATTGTTTCCAGATATAGTAATTGGTTAAATTCGAAGCAAGTATCCCCCTTTCGACGAATCGATGACTGCCTGAAAGAACCGCTTTATTTAAGTAATGAATATTCTTTTCTACCATTATATCAAAATATCTTATATTTTGATTTTTAAAAATTTTCACTGACTACTCAGAGTCCGGAATAAAAAAATTTATGTATTTCGAAATGCTTTGATATAAAATAGAAAGGATGAATCCATTTTTTCGATTTGTTACTTATTTTTTTGTTATTGAATTAAGTTGTGTAGATTTCCATACACATAAAAGACCACAAAAATAGTTTTGTTTTGTGGTTGTTACGTTACGTATACGTCTTCTTTGACTAGAATGAGCGTTATGAAGAAACGTCAGTTAAGTTATGGTATAGAAAAGGGGGATTCTTTAGTTTTTCCTTCCTGCTGAGAAAGCATTCATTCTCTCAGCTCATTTCTCAAAATACTTCAATCGGTACACGCAAGAAATAGGCCAATTCGGCAGCTTTTTGTTCGATTTCCCGTGGAGTAACATTCTCATCAGTACGAGTCAAGGGAATGGCCCCCTGGCCTCTGATATCCATATAAAGTACACGTCGAGCATAAATACCCTCTTTAACTTCTATTCTGACGGACTGAATATCCTTTATAAGGAATCGGAGGAAGATGCGACGATTTTTTCCAGGGAATCCCCAACGAAAAATACATACCATTCCTTCTTTTCTATCGAATCGATCATAACCACCCCCTACATTCCACAAAATTGTGCACCACAAATAGGAGCTAATAAAGAGACCCGCGATCCCATAGAAAGACATCACAATCCCTTGTGGAAAAAAAAGGATTTGCTGAGACGGAAATAAAGATATCAAGTTTCTCCCAAGATAACTGGAAGTTCCAACCAATAAGAATCCTAATGAACCTAAAAAAAGGATAATGGCCCAGCATAAATTACTTGTTTTTCGCGACCCCGTTATAGGTTGTATCCATATATGTTCTGATCGACAACTCATACTTGATCCGGTTTCGTTTTATTGGAATTGAGAAAATACCCTAGACTTTACTCTTTTTGTTTCCGAAGTAACTCTCATCAACTAGTACTTAGTTTGATGTAAACCTTTAAGAGTAATTTATCAAGTTGGTTAGATCTAAAATAAAAGCATACCCTTCGTATGATCCCATCGATATATATATATCGATATAGATGTACCGATTTTACAGTTCAGCCATCCGGCGATCCTGAGATTTTTTCAAATAGATATAATTCCTTTACCCCATATCATCTTTCTACAGGTCAAAGAGCTCCTTTCGACGGAAGCGCCGCATGTTATACCTTCTTACAATAAATAGGTATCAAATAGGTATCTGCGTTATGATACAAGTCTTAGTTTTGAAAAAAAAAATGGATGAGAGTTGGGCCCATCAGATCTAAACAGTCTTATTTTTTTGAACATGAAGAAATAAAGAAGCCATTGCCATTGCCGGAAATACTAAGCCTACTAAAGGCACCAAAACAGAGGGAAAGTCGAAAGTTGTCATATAAAGGATACCTCAATTTACTATTTGTACCTGTTATTATTTATAAAGATATCTTATCTTATTAAAAATTAAATAATTATAATTAATAATATATTAGAATTCAAAGTTTAATTAGTATAAATCTAAGTATCTAAGTATATATATAAGTGAGTATAGAAGGTACAAAATTTGGATTCTATATACATACGTAAGACGTAGAACAAAAATTTTTTATTTTCCTATAATTTGACGAAAAAAAGAATTCACTTTTTTTCTTGTTGATAGAGGCCTCTTAACTGAATTAGTAATCAAGAATATAGATAAAAAAGAGTTATCCCCTACTTTTGATTCTTTTTACAATTTAGATCTTATGTCAACAAAGAAACCCCATTCATATTCGTTTTACTTGGATTCTGATAAACTAACTACTTGTTTGCTACAAATAAAAAAGGAACTTAATGCTCTA